AGCCTGTGTACAAGCTCGTAATGAAGGACGCGATCTTGCTCGTGCAGGTAATGAAATTATCCGTGAGGCTTGCAAATGGAGCCTTGAACTAGCCGCTGCTTGTGAGGTATGGAAGGAGATCAAATTCGAATTTGAAGCAATGGATACTTTGTAATCCAGCAATTACCGTGCGTTCTGAATTGCAATTAAACTCGGATCTCCTTTTACCAAAGATTGGGCCGAACAAAATAAAGCCCATACTCTATTTTTTCATATAATATAGAATATAGACTTGATCTAGATATAAAAAAAAGATCTTAAATAAAATACAAGATCTAAGAATAAACAACGAAAATGCGTCTTTCTATTGTTGTATCCATAATATAATGAATCCTATGGATCTTGGGATTGGTAGATTTTTTTATATTTATATCCCGTATTTATGGATTGAGCCAAGAAGCACAACGCCTTCTACCCACCCCGTATATTGTCCTTTTCGTTCCGTGTTGCACTATAAACTTATTTTATTATTGTACTAAATTATACGAATAAGAGAGATATTTATCTTATCTTTTCGATGAAAATTTGTACACGACATGGGAGAAACCTCTCTTTATATTTATAATTAAATATAATTGAAGAAGGGGTTCCATCATCTATTCTATAGTGAAGTGATACCCCGATTCCCACAATGGAATAATTTCTTTCAATACTTACTCGTTATTGGTTAATAAACCTAGTAGTTGGATCTATATGCTTATTCCGAGAGGAAATATTCAAATGATTATTCATCGAATGACTATTCATCTATTGTATTTTCATTCAAATAGGGGGCAGGAAGGCTCTATGGAAAAATGGTGGTTCAATTCGATGTTGTCTAAGGAGGAGTTAGAGCACACGTGTGGGCTAAGTAAATCACTAGAAGGTATTGGTCCCCTTGGAAATACCGATGGGGGTGAAGACCCTGTTATAAATAATATGATTCATGGTTGGGTTGATAGTAACAGCTCTAATAATGTTGATCATTTATTCGGCGTCAGCGACATTCGGAGTTTGATCTCTGATGACACTTTTTTAGTTAGGGATAGTAATGGTGAAAATTATTCCATATATTTGGATATTGAAAATATGATTTTTGAGATTGAAGACGATCGTTCTTTTCTGAGTGAACTGGAAAGTTTTTTTTCTAGTTATCTAAATTCGAGCTATCCGAATGATGGGTCTAAGAGTGACAATCACTACTATGATCATTCCATGTATGATACTCAATATAACTGGAATAATCACATTACTAGTTGCATTGAGAATTATCTTCGTTCTGAAATCAATATTGATAGTCACATTTCAAGCAGTAGCGACAATTACAGTAAGAGTTACATTTATCGTTACATTTGTAGTGAAAGCATAAATAGTATTGACAGTGAGAGTCTCAGTATACAAACTAGCGCAAATGGAAGTGATTTCGATATGATCGGAAAATATAATGATCTCGATATAAGACAAAAATACAGGCGTTTCTGGGTTCTATGCGAAGATTGTAATGGATTAAATTATAAGAGATTTTTTAGGTTAAAATTTTATATTTGTGAACATTGTGGATTTCATTTGAAAATGAACAGTTCAGAAAGAATCGAACTTTTGATTGATCCAGGCACTTGGGGTGCTATGGATGAGGGCTTGGCTTCCGTGGATCCCATTGAATTTCATTCGGAGGAGGACCCTTATAAAGATCGTATTGATTCTTATCAAAAAAATACGGGGTTAACCGAGGCTGTTCAAACAGGCGTAGGTCAACTAAACGGTATTTCCATAGCAATTGGGATTATGGATTTTCAGTTTATGGGGGGCAGTATGGGATCCGTAGTAGGCGAGAAAATCACCCGTTTGATCGAATATGCTACTAATAGATCTCTGCCTCTTATTATAGTGTGTGCTTCCGGAGGAGCGCGCATGCAAGAAGGAAGTTTGAGCTTGATGCAAATGGCTAAAATATCTTCAGCTTCATATAATTATCAATCAAATAAAAAGTTATTCTACGTATCAATCCTTACATCTCCTACAACCGGTGGAGTGACCGCCAGTTTTGGTATGTTAGGAGATATCATTATTGCCGAACCTAATGCCTACATTGCATTTGCGGGTAAAAGAGTAATTGAACAAACATTGAATAAGGAAGTACCGGAGGGTTCACAAGAAGCTGAGTATTTATTCGATAAGGGCTTATTCGACCCAATCGTACCACGTAATCCTTTAAAAGGTGTTCTGGGTGAGTTATTTCAACTTCACGGTTTCTTTCCCTTGAATCAAAATCTAATCAAGTAGGTTATTTATCTTTTGAGGTGCACAAGTATTTAGTTTATAGTAATTTACAAAAATAATAAGCATGGAGTTTTACTTAAGGTCATAAGATCTAATAAAGGAAAAAAGGTTGTTGATAATCACTTTTTCTTATTTCCTCCAGATCCATTTGATTTCTACCTATATTCATGATTAGTAATCAGGAAGACTCTACCAACAAACAGGATAAAGGAATTAATTATCAAATTATTAAAATAAAAAATGAACGTTCCCTTATTACGTTACATATTCTAAATATATTGAATAATTCAATATATTTAGAAAATAGAGAATAGGAATCTTGCATTTATTTTTCTATATTCCCTGATAATTTCCATTTTTTGCTAGGAATCCCTGTTGGATCGGATTTGTTAGATTTGATAATTAGTAAGAAACTTTTTTTGTCTTTTCTTTATTAGAAGATAAGAATAGTATAAGAAAACAATACAATAATAATAAATAATAAATAAATATAAAGTAAAGGGTGAATAGGTACGCTTATTTAGTTCTACCTTTCTTGTACCTATATCTATTATTATATACTGAGAATAGATATACTTATCATAAGATATCTTTATAACAGGTACAAATAGTAAATCGAGGTATCCATTCTATTCTATGACAACTTTCAACTTACCCGCTTTTTTTGTGCCTTTAGTAGGTCTAGTATTTCCGGCCATTGCAATGGCTTCTCTATTTCTTCATGTTCAAAAAAACAAGATTGCCTAGATTTGATGGGACCCAATCTCATTTTTTTTCAAGACGTGTACTTGGATCATAACCGATTATCTATTTAGTTAGTGGAATAGGGTACAACGTGTGTCTTCTTCCGAACACAAATGAAAGAGCTGTTATGCACGCGAACATGATATATAGATAAATGCATTCGATACAAAAATGGGGTCAGCAGATGTATGAAAGTCAAAGTATCATCTATATGTAGGTAGATATCCATAGTGGGATCATAATTTTTTTATATCTAACGGATTCGATGAATTACTCCTAATGGTTCACACCATAATAATAGTTCTAGTTGATGGGAGTTACTTCGGGAACAAAAAAAGAAAGTCAAATGCATTTGGGTTATTCTCTCAATTCCAATAAAATGAAACAACTGGATCTAGTATGAACTGGCGATCAGAACGTATATGGATAGAACTTATAACGGGGTCTCGAAAAACAAGCAATTTCTGTTGGGCCTGTATCCTTTTTTTAGGTTCACTAGGATTCTTATTGGTTGGAACTTCTAGTTACCTTGGTAGGAATCTGATAGCCTTATTTCCTTCTCAGCAAATCTTTTTTTTTCCACAAGGGATCGTGATGTCTTTCTATGGAATCGCGGGTCTGTTCATTAGCTCCTATTTGTGGTGTACAATTTCGTGGAATGTAGGGAGTGGTTATGATAGATTCGATCGAAAAAAAGGAATAGTGTGCATTTTCCGCTGGGGATTCCCTGGAAGAAATCGTCGAATCCTACTTCAATTCCTTATGAAAGATATTCAGTCGATTAGAATAGAGGTTAAAGAAGGCATTTATCCTCGGCGTGTACTTTATATGGAAATCAGAGGTCGGGGTGCCGTTCCCTTGACTCGTACTGATGAGAATTTGACTCCAAGAGAAATTGAACAAAAAGCTGCGGAATTGGCCTATTTTTTGCGCGTACCAATTGAAGTATTTTGAAATGAATTGAAGAATGAATGCTTTTGCAGCAGAGAGTAAGAATTATATTTGTTGTCAATTTCGTTTTTCAGAGTGCTCATTCGAGTAAAAGCAGACGCGTATGGAACAACCAGAAAACATAAAAAACTTGTTTTTGTCCACCAAAACAAGTTTTTTGTGCATATGAAAATCAACCCCATTTTTTCATACTAGTAACAAGTATACTAAGTATGGATTCATCACATATATCCGAACAGTGCAGACTCTATCTTTTTTGGTCCATTTTGAATTGATATGTTAGCTATAGATTGTATTCTATATTCGTGTAATTGAATTATTTGTTTTGTCAATTGATGTTTCTTTTTATCCTTTCTTTTCCTTTTTGATAATCATAAAGATTGGATCATTTATAACTATAACCTTCTCTCTTTTTTTGCTACTCGTTTTTGATTTCATCATATCAATATTTTTCCGAAATTTACCTAAAAAATTCCCGGGCTATGGGTAGCCCGCGAAATTTTTCGAAATAATGTCTAGGTAAGGGGGTTCTTTTGCCCCGAAATCCGTAAAATATTCATTTCTTGAGGTGGCGCGTTAGGGCATTCATTAGAAAGAATGCAATTGCTTCTAATGAAGAAATAATAAAACAAAAATATTGTTTCCAGATCCAAGGACTAACCAATTAATTAAAAAAAGGGAATAGGTCTATGGATTCAATACCTTGTTATAGAACTCACGTTTCGTGGAAATATCAGATTGGATAGAGTCAAGGAATCCGGTGGTTTCATTAACAATTCACAGATTAAAAATGCTAAAAAAGAAAGCGCTAAAACCCCTTCTATATCTTACATCTATAATCTTTTTGCCCTGGTGGATTTCTCTCTTATTTAATAAAAGTATGGAATCCTTGGTTACTAATTGGTGGAATGCCGGGCAATCTGAAGTTTTTTTGAATAATATTCAAGAAAGGGGCGTTATAGAAAAATTCATAGAATTCGAAGAACTATTCCTTTTGGACGAAATGA